GTTTGAAAGCTGTGTTTTTATTGTGTTTTTATTGTGTTTTTATTGTGTTTTTATTGTGTTTTTATTGTGTTTTTATTGTGTTTTTATTGTGTTTTTATTGTGTTTTTATTGTGTTTTTATTGTGTTTTTATTGTGTTTTTATTGTGTTTTTATTGTGTTTTTATTGTGTTTTTATTGTGTTTTTATTGTGTTTTTAGTGTTACATTTTCGTTTTGGTTGGCTTTTATTAGGCGCTTTTGGGTTTTGTGTTAATGCTTGTTAAAAAGTGTTTATTTTACGTTGGTTTTTATGTCTTTGGTTTACATGGATTTCAGCCGCTTTGATGTGTTGGGTTGTGGTGTGTAGATGTTGATGTTCGTTGGGTTATAAGTATGGATAAAATGGAGGAATGTTAAATGCAAACAAATGAATGATGAATGTTTTGACAAATGTAGGTGAATATCATATAAATGTTGTTGTTAATTCTGTTAAATTTGCAAAATAAAAATGAAACGATAAAAAAAAGAATGAAAAATTGTGGTTTAGGTCAAAGTGCCTAGGAATTGAAGATAAAAAAGTTATGTCCGGCAACCATAACATTATTGGCTACTTTATAGGTAGCTGGGGGACCCACCATGAATGGGGCTAAAGTGCATCAGTGTCAAGTTTGCGACGACCTTATCCATTCGACCATGACACTAGGTACACGCGGGCGTCTAGCCGTACGATAGTCATGTGATGGACATGTCAAGAGGAAGATATCTCCTGCTACGCACTTGAAGGGCTTATTGAAGAGACCCCAAAAAGAAAACAAGTGTAGGAGAGGTCGGATGCCGCGATAACGAGGCAAAGGGGGGAGTGTTCAACCGACCACTTGTATCTGTGAAGAGCAAGTAAGAAGGAATTAGGCAGGTTATGGCCCTGAAATAGGAACCAGAGGCACAAAAGAGCAAGTTGGGCGAGGGTGTAGGGGGAAAGTATGCGCTTGAAGCTGGTCATTTAGGGTAGAACTTACGTTGAGTAGCTCGGTTCTCGTGAGGATTACGATTAATAGATAACCAGGTTCTCTGGCTTGGGGGTGCTTGAAGGCTGTTGGTCAGGATTTGTACCTAGGAGGTGGGCTAAACGTATGGATTGGGAGAATGGGGTTATGTACTGTGACGTTATCCGTTTGGTGGGGGGTAGTATGTACAATGAAGCATTATCGACCTCGGGCGACGCTTGTCTTGTGTTGCTAGGTAGGATAGTTTGGGTTGAGGGTACTTGAATGGGAATGTGCCTGGAGGGTTGCGTATCCGTGTGGGTCGTTATGGGCTGTGATATGTGAGATTGGTTTGGAATGGCATTACATACTATGTGGAATATACTGCATTGACTTAATGTATGATGTGGACAATAATAGTATGCAAAGTAATACATACCCTATAATCCATGTAAAAACATGGTGGGGGGGGAAGGGGGGGGTGGAAGGGTATATATAATCTAGGGTTCCTGTAGTTAAATGACGATAACAATGGCTTTTCAAGTCGTAGGTCCTGGATAGAGTCCTGGCAGGAATTTATGATAACTTTTGTTTTATTTATAAGCTTGTTGTTTGTTTTGGGAGGATTAGCGGTTGCGTCTAATCCTTCTCCCTATTATGGGGTTGTGGGGTTGGTTGTAGCTTCCGTTGCTGGGTGTGGATGATTGGCTAGTTTGGGAGTTTCTTTCGTGTCTTTGGTTTTGGTTATGGTGTATTTAGGGGGGATGTTGGTTGTATTTGTTTATTCAGTAGCATTGGCTGCGGATCCTTATCCCGAGTCGTGGGCCAGCTTACGAGTTGTGGGTTATGGCATGGGGATAGGGCTGGTTATTGTTATTGGGGTGGTTATTGGCGGGGGTTTTGGGTTCCATGTGGGGGCGGGGACGGTGAATAATGTGGGTCTGTCATTGGTTCGGCTAGATTTTAGCGGTGTGGCTATGTTTTATTCATTGGGGGCGGGGCTGTTTTTAATTGCTGGGTGGGGGCTGTTGTTGACTTTGTTTGTGGTTTTAGAACTTGTGCGGGGATTATCTCGGGGGGCAATTCGGGCGGTTTAGGTTGGTAGATCAGAAAGTAGTTTAGTTTAAAATTCCAGCTTTGGGAGTTGGTGATAAAGGTTTGATTCCTTTCTTTCTGATATTGTTGGTAAACTCTAAGAAGGTGTGTAATCTTCAATCTTTGGCTTACAAGACCAATGTTTTCATAAACTATTAGAGTTATTTATAGGTTTAGTAGTTTGTTTTCTAGTGCACTCACAATTGGGAAAAGTACTAGAATGATTGTGAAGTAGGTAAATGAGGCTAGTTGGCCGATGATGATAAATGGGTGTTCGACTGGTTGGCTTCCTACTCACGTCAGGATGAGCAGGTTAGTGACTAGGGTTCAGAACAGGATTTGTGATAGAGGTCGGAAGGTTATTGAACGTTGTTTGGATGTGTGTAGTAGGGGTATGAGGAACAAGATTAGTACTGAGGCGGCTAGGGCTAGGACTCCTCCCAGTTTGTTTGGGATTGATCGGAGGATGGCATATGCGAATAGGAAGTATCATTCAGGTTTAATATGGGGTGGAGTAACTAGGGGGTTGGCGGGCGTGAAATTTTCTGGGTCACCTAGGAGATTTGGGCTAAATAGTGCCAGGGCAATGAGCGGGATGAGTATTAGTGCTATTCCTAGGAGGTCTTTGATGGAGTAGTATGGGTGGAATGGGATTTTGTCACAGTCTGAGGGGATTCCTAGTGGATTATTTGAGCCTGTTTCGTGTAAGAATGTTAAATGTACAAGTGTTAGGCCTGCGATAATGAATGGTAGAAGGAAGTGTAGGGCAAAGAATCGGGTTAGTGTTGGGTTATCTACTGAAAACCCTCCTCAGGCTCATTCTACTAGTGTTTGGCCGATGTATGGGATTGCTGAGAATAGGTTAGTGATTACTGTAGCTCCTCAGAATGATATTTGTCCTCAGGGAAGTACGTATCCGACGAAGGCTGTTGCTATCAGTGTTAGGAGAAGGATAACTCCGATGTTTCAGGTTTCTTTGTTTAGGTACGAACCGTAATAGAATCCTCGGCCGATGTGTAGGTAGATGCAAATGAAGAAGAATGAGGCTCCGTTTGCATGTAGGTTTCGGATTAGTCATCCGAATTGGACGTTTCGGCATGTGTGGGCTACGGAGGAAAAGGCTAGGGTAGTGTCTGCGGTGTAGTGTGTGGCTAGTAATAGGCCTGTGATGATTTGTGTTATTAGGCAGATGCCTAGTAGTGATCCGAAGTTTCATCAAGCTGAAATATTTGATGGGGTAGGGAGATCGATTAGGGAATCGTTGATGATTTTTAGTAGTTGGTGGTTTTTACGAAGATTGAGGGCCATTAGGGTAGTTCTCTGTATGTTGAGATTAGGATGATGATAATTGATAGGGCAAATGAGCCTAAATATGCTTTGATTAGTCCGGTGTGTAGGATAGTAGCTGTTTTTGATGCTATTATTTGTAGTTTGGCTAGTCCTTCTGGTCCTATTATTTTGAATCAGGATAAGTCGATTAGGTGTGAGGCGATATTCTGGCCCCCGCTTAGTAGGCTTATTGTGCTGAGTCGGTGTGTTAGGGGGTTGAAGTATCCTAGGGCTATAGAAAAGTTTGAAAATGCGTTTTGTTTAGGTATGATAAAGGCTTGGGCTATTTTTGACAATTCTAGGGCTAGTATAATGCCTAGAATTGTAACTACGATGGCTGTTATTTTGATTGACAGTGGTATAGTTGTGGGTGGGGTTTTAGTTGGGAGGATGAATGAGGTGATTAGGAATCCTGCTGTGATGCTTCCCAGGGCTAGTCGGGTGATTGGGGATAGGATTGCTGGGTTATTTTCGTTTATTGGAGTAAGTGGTGGAATTCGGGTGTAACCTGTTTGTACTAGTAGTGTTATTCGTATAGTGTATACTGCAGTGAATGATGTAGCTAACAGGGTTAGTAGTAGAGCTCAGGTGTTTAGGTAGGAAGTGTTTAGACTTTCGATGATTTGGTCTTTTGAGTAGAATCCTGCCAGGAATGGGGTTCCTATTAGGGCCATGTTCCCAATGGTTAGGCATGAGGTGGTAGTGGGTAGTATTTTCTGTAGTCCTCCTATTTTCCGAATGTCTTGTTCACCGTTCAAGTTGTGGATGATAGAGCCTGAGCATAGGAATAACATGGCTTTAAAGAATGCATGGGTTGAGATATGTAGAAAAGCTAGTTGAGGGAGGTTTAATCCGATTGTTACTATTATTAGTCCTAGTTGGCTTGATGTGGAGAAAGCAATAATTTTTTTGATGTCATTTTGGGTTAGAGCGCATGTAGCTGCAAATAAGGTGGAAATGGCTCCTAGGCATAGACATAGAGTTAAAGCGGTGGGGTTGTTGTTTATTAGTGGATGTGTTCGGATTAGTAGGAAGATTCCAGCTACTACTATAGTGCTGGAGTGGAGTAGGGCGGATACAGGAGTTGGGCCTTCTATGGCTGCTGGGAGTCATGGGTGGAGGCCAAATTGAGCGGATTTACCTGCTGCTGCTAGGATTAGTCCTAGAAGTGGGAGTGTTGGGGTTTGGTCTGTAGAGATTTGTTGGATTTCTCATGTGTTTATAGTAGAGGCAAGCCATGCCATACATAGGATTAGTCCTACGTCTCCTACTCGGTTGTATATTACTGCTTGTAGAGCTGCTGTGTTAGCCTCTGCTCGGCCATGTCATCAGCTAATTAGTAGGAATGATATAATTCCTACTCCTTCTCATCCAATGAATAGGAGGAATAGATTGTTGGAAATAATTAGGATAAGTATAGCGATCAGGAATAATAGTAGGTAGGTGAAGAATTTTGTGATGTATGGGTCTGAGGCTATGTATCATGTTGCGAATTGTAAGATTGATCAAGATACAAATAAGGCGATTGGGAAGAAGGTTAGTGAATAGAAATCTATTTTTAGGCTAATTGGAATTTTGAAGTTTATGATGAATTTTCATTCTCAGAGGTGGGTGAGACTTTCTGTTCCTGAGTACATGTAAATAGTTATAGGGATTAGGCTAATTATGAAAGAGGTTTTGACTGTATTTGTGATGATGGTTGGAGTGTTTTTTAGATTATCTGATAGCAATGGGAAGATGATTGGGGTAGAAAGGGTGGCTAGGGTGAGTAGTATGAATGTGTTGAGTGTTAATGACAGATCCATTACTTTCACTTGGATTTGCACCAAGATTACTGGTTCCTAAGACCATTGGATTGCTATTATCCTTTGAAAGTAAGGGGGCTGAGACTTTAGACTCAGATGCGAGAATTAGCAGTTCTTGCTGGTTTAACCTCCCCTCGGCAGGTAAGAAGGTTTTAACTTCTATCTTTAGAATCACAGTCTAATGTTTGAGTTGAAACTATACTTGCATATGGGGATAGCCGAAATTAGTTCGGGTTTTGAGATAAGTAGGATTATGGGAATTATGTGTAGGGCTATTAGGAGGTGTTCTCGTGTAGAGGAGTTTTGGATTGAGGTAATATGGGATGGAAGCGCTCCTCGTTGTGTGGTGATAAGTATATATAGAGTGTATGAGGCAGTTAATAATATTGCGGCCCCGGTCAGGATCAGTGTTAGTGAAGATCAGTTGAATAGGGCGATTACGATGGTTAGTTCTGCCATAAGGTTGGTTGTTGGGGGTAGTGCCATGTTTGTTAGGTTGGCTAGCAGTCATCAGGTGGCTATCAGTGGCAGGAGAGGCTGCAGTCCTCGAGTTAGTAGTAGGATTCGGCTATGAGTTCGTTCGTAGTTTGTATTAGCTAGGCAGAATAGTATTGACGAGGTCAGTCCATGTGAAATTATTAGGATTATTGCTCCCGAGAATGCTCATTGAGTTTGGATTATGGTTGCGGCGATAACTAGCCCTATGTGGCTTACGGAGGAGTAAGCGATTAATGATTTTAGGTCGATTTGTCGTAGGCAGATAGCGCTTGTTATTAATGCTCCTCATAGTGCTAGGGTGATGAATGGATAGTGGAGATTGTTTGTGGATGGGTTTACTAGGATAGTGATTCGTATGATACCATATCCTCCTAGTTTTAATAGTAGGGCGGCTAGTAGTATTGATCCTGCAATTGGAGCTTCTACGTGGGCTTTAGGTAGTCATAGGTGCAGTCCATATAGTGGGGCTTTAACTATGAAGGCTGTGAGTAGGGCTAGGCTGTATAATAGGCCTGTTCATGAGTGAGTTACTGTAGGGTGAGAGAGTTTGAGTATTGGGAAAAATAGTGTGCCAATTTGGTTGTGCAGGTGCATAATAGCGATTAGTAATGGGAGTGAGCTGGCGAGTGTATAGAAAAGTAGGTAAATTCCTGCGTTTAGTCGTTCAGGTTGGTTCCCTCATCGTGTAATTAGAATTAGGGTTGGAATTAAAGTGGCTTCAAATGAAATGTAGAATAGTATAAGTTCTGAGGCCGAGAAGGCTAGTAGGATGAATGGTTGTGCTATAATTATTGTTGTGATGAAGATTCGTTTACGGATAATGGGCTCTTGTTCTAGGTGGTTTTGGCTTGCTATGATCATGAGGGGTAGCAGTCAGCACGATAGAACTAGGAGGGGGGAGGAGATTTGGTCAATGGAGGTTCATGGGGTTAGTCCTTTGCTTGGGTAGTATGTTGGGATTAATCATTGAAGGCTGATAGTAGCGATTAGTAGGCTGTGCGTTGTGGTGTTAGTTCATAGGTGTTTGCTAGGGGAGAGGAAGGTTAATGGTAGTAGTATGATAGTTGGGATTATGATTTTTAGCATCGTAGTAGGTTAAAGTTATGTAGGTGGTCAGAACCGTGGGTTCGGGTAGAAGCAACTAGTAGTGCTAGTCCTGTGGCTGCTTCGCAGGCAGAGAACGATAGTATGAGGATTGGTAGGAGGGAGTGGGAGGATGATTGGGTTTGGATTGGTCATATGGATAGGGCGACGTACAGGGATAGCATTATACTCTCTAAGCATAGTAAGGCCGAGATTAAGTGGGTTCGGTGGAAGGCTAGGCCTAGGCTGCTTAGGGTGAAGGCGGAGTAGAAACTTAGGTGTAGGATGGACATTAAGAAAGCTATAGGGTGTTAGCTATAATCTGTTGAGTCGAAGTCAACTGTCTTAGTTAGACTAGCTTTCTGTTATTCTGCTCATTCTAGGCCTCCTTGGATTCATTCGTAGATTAGGCCTAGGGTAAGCAGGATTACAAGAATGGAGGTTCATATTAATGTTGTGGCTGGAGTTTGTAGTTGTATGGCTCATGGTAGTGGTAGGAGTAAGGCGATTTCTAGGTCGAATAATAAGAATAGGATTGCTACTAGGAAGAATCGAATTGAAAATGGCAGCCGGGCGGACCCTAGAGGGTCGAAGCCGCATTCGTAGGGAGATAGCTTTTCTGAGTCTGGGTTTATTTGAGCTAGTCAGAAGTTTAGTACAGTTAGTAGAATGCTCAGGGCTAGGGACATAGTGAGCATAAATAGGATTATGTTCATTACTCCTCTCTGGGTTTAAACCAGATTTTAAAGATTGGAAGTCTATTGTAATTAATATACTAGAAGAGTAAGATCCTCATCAGTAGATGGTTATGTAAAGGAATAGTCAGACAACGTCTACGAAGTGTCAGTATCAGGCTGCCGCTTCAAACCCAAAATGGTGTTTAGGTGTAAAATGGTATTTGATTAAGCGTAGGAGGCAAACTAGTAGGAATGTAGAGCCAATGATCACGTGCAGTCCATGGAATCCGGTAGCAACAAAGAAGGTGGAGCCGTATACTCCGTCGGCGATGGAGAATGGAGCTTCGTAGTATTCTATAGCTTGGAGGGCGGTGAAATAGAAGCCCAGTAAGACTGTTAGAGTGAGAGCATGAATAGCTTGTTTTCGGTTAGCTTCTATAATGCTGTGGTGAGCTCATGTAACCGTTACTCCGGAAGCTAGTAGAATGGCGGTGTTGAGTAGGGGCACGTCTATTGGGTTTAGGGGTTTAATCCCTACTGGGGGTCATTGTCCCCCCAGTTCTGGGGTTGGGGCTAGGCTAGAGTGGAAGAAAGCTCAGAAGAAACCTAGGAAGAAGAATGCTTCTGATGTGATGAATAGGACTATTCCGTATCGTAGGCCTTTTTGGACAGTAGGTGTATGATGTCCTTGGAATGTGCTTTCCCGCACGATATCACGTCATCATTGGATTATGACTAGGATGGTTGAGGTTAGTCCTGTGATAAGGAGGTATGGAGAGTTGTAGTGGAATCATATTGTTAGGCCGGATGTGGTAAGGAGGGCGGCGGCTGCTCCAAAAATAGGTCATGGGCTTGGGTCTACTATGTGATAAGAGTGTGCTTGGTGAGCCATTGTCGGTTAGACGTTCTCTTGTAAGTATAAGCTTAATAGTAGGACAAAAACGTAGGCTTGGATTATGGCTACTGCTACTTCTAGGATAGTCAGGAGGAATAGAACTAGTAATGTGAGGAGTGAGACTATTGGTATTGTTGAGGCTAGGGTCACGGTAGCGGTAGAAATTAGTTGGATTAGTAAATGTCCTGCTGTTAGGTTGGCTGTTAGTCGTACACCCAGGGCCAGGGGACGAATTAGGAGGCTAATTGTTTCGATTATAATTAGGGCTGGAATTAGGAGTGTTGGAGTCCCTTCTGGCAGGAGGTGTCCTAGGGAGGCTGATGGTTGGTTTCGTAGTCCTGTGAGTAGTGTGGCGAGTCATAGTGGGAAAGCTAGGGCAAGGTTTATTGATAGTTGAGTGGTTGGGGTGAATGTATATGGTAACAGGCCTAGCAGGTTAATTAGTAGGAGGAATACTATTAGTGAGGTAAGAATTAGAGCTCATTTGTGGCCTTTTTTGTTTAGTGGTATTATTAGTTGTTTTGTAATTAGGTTAGTGAGTCATAATTGCAGGGTAGACAGTCGGTTGGTGATTCATCGGTTATTTATGGATGGAAGTAGGAGGGCTGGGAATGTTATTGAGATTAAGATAAGGGGGATTCCTAGTAGTGATGGGCTTGAAAACTGGTCGAAGAAACTTAGGCTCATGGTCAGGTTCAGGGGGTGGTGGTAGGGGAAGTGGATAATTTATTGGATGGTGGGTTTATTGAGATGAATGATAGTAGTTTGGGTTGGATAATTATGGAATAGGTAAGTCATGAAGCTAGCATGATAAAAAATCATGGACCTGGGTTTAGTTGAGGCATATCATTAAGGAGGGTATGTGCCCCTCTTTCTCTAGCTTAAAAGGCTAGTGCTGGTTCATAGCTTCTTAATGATTGAGAGGAAAGTAAGGAGGATCAGCTTTCGAAATTAGATAGTGGGACTGACTCAACTACGATTGGTATAAAGCTGTGGTTAGCTCCGCAGATTTCTGAGCATTGTCCATAAAAAATTCCGGGCCGGGAGGCTGTAAATGAAGTTTGGTTCAGTCGCCCTGGGATTGCGTCGGTTTTAACACCTAGGCTTGGGACAGCTCACGAGTGTAGAACGTCGTCAGCGGTGACAATGACTCGGACTGGTGATTCTATTGGAACAACTACACGGTGGTCTACTTCTAGTAGGCGGTAGTGTCCTAGTGGGAGGTCTGCAGTTGGTACTATGTAGGAATCGAATGTTAGGTCTTTAAAGTCTGTGTATTCGTAGGTTCAGTATCATTGATGGCCGATGGCTTTTATAGTCAGATCTGGCTCATTAATTTCGTCTATTATGTACAGGATTTGTAGAGATGGTAGGGCAAGTATGATAAGGACTACTGCAGGCAGAATTGTTCAGACTAGCTCAATTTCTTGTGCGTCTACTGTGTTTGATGATAATTTTTCAGTGAGTATGAAAGCTAGTAGATAAAGTACTAAACTGCAGATGGCTAGAGCAGTTATTAGGGCATGATCATGGAACTCTACGAGTTCTTCTATGATTGGGGATGAAGCATCTTGGAAGCCTAATTGTGAGTGGTTGGCCATAGTTGTGATGAGGTGTACTGGGGTTTAACCTGTAATTTAGTCTTGACAAGGCTATGTAATGATTTTACTAACACCTCTAATGAGAAAGAAGCATAAGTGGTATAATGCGGTTGGCTTGAAACCAACATATGGGGGTTCGACTCCTTCCTTTCTTGAACTTGGACAAAGGCGGGTTCTTCGAATGTGTGGTATGGAGGTGGGCAGCCGTGGATTCATTCAACGTTTGTGTTGACCAGTTCTGGTTGGAAGGCTTTACGTTTAGATGCAAAGGCTTCTCAGATTATAAACATTAGTATGATTACGGCTGTTATAGAGATTAGTGAGCCTACTGAGGAGATAGTGTTTCATAGCGTGTAGGCGTCTGGATAATCTGAGTATCGTCGTGGCATTCCAGCTAGTCCTAGGAAATGTTGCGGGAAGAAAGTTAGGTTAACCCCTACGAATATAACTCCGAAGTGTGCTTTAGCTCATGTGGAGTGTAGGGTGTATCCTGTGAATAGGGGGAATCAGTGCGTGAAGCCTGCTAGGATTGCGAATACTGCTCCTATGGATAGTACGTAGTGGAAGTGGGCTACTACGTAGTAAGTGTCGTGTAGAGCAATGTCTAGTGAGGAGTTTGCAAGTACAATTCCTGTTAGTCCTCCAATAGTAAATAGGAAGATAAATCCCAGGGCTCATAGTATTGGTGGGTCTCATTTGATTGTACCTCCGTGCAATGTTGCTAGTCAGCTGAATACTTTGATTCCGGTTGGAATAGCGATGATCATAGTGGCGGATGTAAAGTATGCTCGAGTATCTACGTCTATTCCTACTGTAAATATGTGGTGGGCTCATACGATGAAGCCTAAGAATCCGATGGATAGTATGGCTCATACTATTCCTATGTAACCGAATGGCTCTTTTTTGCCTGCGTAGTAGGCTACTACGTGTGAGATAATTCCAAATCCTGGTAGAATTAGGATATAAACCTCTGGGTGCCCGAAGAATCAGAACAGGTGCTGATAAAGGACTGGGTCTCCACCTCCTGCTGGGTCGAAGAAGGTAGTATTGAGGTTGCGGTCTGTTAGAAGCATGGTAATTCCGGCTGCAAGTACTGGTAGGGAGAGCAGGAGGAGTACTGCAGTAATTAGTACAGATCATACGAATAGGGGAGTTTGGTATTGCGAGAGGGCAGGGGGTTTTATGTTAATTGCTGTTGTAATGAAATTGATTGCTCCTAGGATTGAGGAGATTCCTGCTAGATGAAGTGAGAAGATGGCTAAGTCTACTGAAGCTCCGGCGTGGGCTAGGTTTCCAGCTAGTGGGGGATATACAGTTCATCCTGTGCCTGCTCCTGCTTCTACTGTTGAGGAGGCTAGCAGTAGTAGGAATGATGGAGGAAGTAGTCAGAAGCTTATATTGTTTATTCGTGGGAATGCTATATCTGGGGCGCCAATTATTAGGGGGACTAGTCAGTTTCCAAATCCTCCGATTATAATTGGTATAACTATAAAAAAGATTATTACGAAAGCATGGGCTGTAACTACTACGTTGTAGATCTGGTCGTCTCCTAGAAGGGCTCCAGGTTGACCTAGCTCTGCTCGAATAAGGAGGCTAAGGGCGGTACCAACTATTCCGGCTCATGCGCCGAAAATTAAGTATAGAGTGCCAATGTCTTTGTGGTTGGTTGAGAATAATCATCGGTTAACGAAAGTCACAGGTAAGATGGCTGAGTGTTTAAGCGTTAGGCTGTAGTCCTTTTTACAGAGGTTTAATTCCTCTTCTTATCGACTCTGTAGTGAAGTTCATAGTGGGTTGCAAGCTCATTGATGCGCATTAACCATGTGCCAGGGTCTATTAGGCAGAAGCCTGTTGGTTTGGGCATATAGCTGTTAACTATAGAATCATGGGATCGAGGCCCATCTGTCTAGTTGGAGTAGTAAAATCCTAGCTTAATTAAAGCGTCTGAGTTGCATTTAGGAGATGCAGGGTAATGTCCTGCGGATTTTAACAGAAACTAAGAGGGTTTAACTCTTGTTTAAGGCTTTGAAGGCCTTCGGTTTAAGTGATCCTAAGTTTCTTAGATAATAGCAAAAATTATTGGGGAGATGGGGAGAAGCATAATTGACAGGGTGGTTAGGACTGCAATTAACATGCTTACTGGCTTGTTAGTGTGCCATTGTTTCATGTGATTTGTGGTGTGGGGCGGGAGTGTAATTGTAGCACAGTATGCAAGGCGTAGGTAGAAGAATAGCCCTAGTAGGGAGAGTAGTGAAATAATCATTGCTGATGGGGCTATTTCTTGCATAGTCAGTTCTTGAATAATTAGTCATTTTGGGAGGAAGCCGGTCAGAGGGGGGAGGCCGGCTAAAGATATAAGTGTTAGTAGGGAGATTGCACTAAGTGATGGTATTTTTGTTCACGAGGTTATTAGTGTGGAAAGTTTTAGGACTTTTATCGAGTTAAGGGTTAAAAATACTGTTGAAGTTATTAAAGCATATAGGTAGAAGTTTAATAGTGTGAGTTTAGGGTTATATACAAGGATAATAGTCATTCAGCCTAGGTGCGAGATAGAGGAGTAGGCTAGGATTTTTCGGATTTGTGTCTGGTTAAGGCCTATTCACCCTCCGATAGCTGCAGATAGGATAGCCAAGATAGTTAGGAGTGTGGGGTTTAGTGCTTGTGAGGTCATAAAAAGTAAGGTGATTGGTGGGAATTTAAGTACTGTTGACAGTAGAAGGCCTGTAGTCAGCGATGTGCCTTGAAGCACTTCTGGGAATCAGAAGTGGAATGGCACTAGACCTAATTTAATTGAAATGGCTGCGGTTAGGATTATGCACGATGTCGGGTGAGTTAGTTGGGTGATGTCCCACTGGCCGGTGTGCCATGCGTTTGTTATACTTGAAAATAGTACTAGGGTTGATGCGGCCGCCTGCACTAGGAAATACTTAGTTGCAGCCTCAATAGCCCGTGGGTGGTGGGATTTTGAAATTAAGGGCAAAATGGCAAGTGTGTTAATTTCAAGTCCTGTTCAGGCCATAACTCAGTGATTGCTTGTGATTGTGATAGTTGTTCCTAACAGTAGACTGGCAGTGAAGATTATTTTTGCTTGGGGGTTCATTAGTAGGGGAAGGGGTTAAACCATCATTTTCGGGGTATGGGCCCGATAGCTTGTTTAGCTGACCCTACTAGAAAATAATATAAAGGGAGTATGAAGGGTTTTGATCCCTTTTGTGTAGGTTCAATTCCTACTTTTCTAAGCTTTAAGGAAATGAGAGGGTTGGTATACCTCCATGTTCACTTTATCATAGTGACCCTTAGTTATTCAGGCACATTTCCTATAACATTCTCAGGTAGGGTGGTAAACCTGCGTAGCAGATTGGTATGCTAGTGTGCCATAGGCATAGAGCAAGTGTCAGAGGGAGGAAGTTTTTTCATAGTAGGTGCATTAGCTGGTCGTATCGGAATCGTGGGTAGGAGGCTCGAATTCACAGGAACCCTGCGGATAGTAGTAAGACTTTAGTAGCCAGGATTACTGGGAAGAGTTCTTGTGGGGGGTTTAGTAGGCTTGGGTTAAAGAATAAGATAGCGGTTAGTATGTTTATTAGCATGATGTTAGCATATTCAGCTAGGAAGAATAGGGCAAATGGCCCCGCTGAATATTCTACGTTAAACCCTGAGACTAATTCTGATTCCCCTTCTGTAAGGTCGAATGGAGCTCGGTTTGTCTCAGCTAGGGTTGATACATATCATATTATGGCTAGGGGCCAGCAGGAGAAGATTAGGTAAAGAGGTTCTTGAGTAATTGCCAGAGTGTTAAGGGTGTAACCTCCGCTGATGATAATAATGGATAGGATGATAATTGCTAGTGTAACTTCGTACGAGATGGTCTGTGCTACTGCTCGTAATGCTCCGATTAGTGCGTATTTGGAGTTAGAGGCCCATCCAGATCATAGGATAGAGTATACTGCCAGGCTGGATATGGTTAGTAGGAATAATATACCTAGATTAAGGTCTGCTAGGGAGAATGGGATTGGAAGGGGAGTTCAGATGGAAATTGCCAGGAGAAGGGCTAATATTGGGGTGATAATAAATAAAATTGGGGAAGATGTTGATGGACGAATTGGTTCTTTGATAAATAGTTTGATTCCGTCTGCCAGTGGCTGTAGGAGACCAAATGGGCCTACAATGTTAGGGCCTTTTCGGCCTTGCATGTAGCTTAGGATTTTACGTTCGACTAGAGTTAGGAAAGCTACTGCAATTAGGATTGGGATGGCATAGGAGATGGCTATAATAAGATTAATTAGGTTAGGGTAATTAGTCATTCGTACTAAAGCTAGGGAGAGGATTTGAACCTCTGATTTAAAGGACTTAAGCCTTTTGCATTTTCCGAGCTCTGCCACGCTAGCTTGTCCTTTTCTAGGACGTGTTGTAGTGTGATAGCCTTTTGTAATTTAGTTGATTTCATTACTTAAGGCGGAGGCTTGCCTGTGGTATTGGCCTCACTTTTCCTGTCCTTTCGTACTGGGAAGAGTTCATCATAGATAGAAACCGACCTGGATTGCTCCGGTCTGAACTCAGATCACGTAGGACTATTAATCGTTGAACAAACGAACCCTTAGTAGCTGCTGCACCACTAGGATGTCCTGATCCAACATCGAGGTCGTAAACCCCCTCGTCGATACGGACTCTCGGAGGAGATTGCGCTGTTATCCCTGGGGTAGCTTGGTCCATTGATCAATTATATTGGGTCTGGATACTATTAGCACGTTGAGAGGTCGCTCTTCGTCTAGAGTTTTGGTCCAATTTTTGGAGGATCTGTTTTTCTCCAAGGTCGCCCCAACCGAAAAATGCATGCCAGAGACTTGTAATATGCGTGAACCCAGTGGGTGTTAATGTGTTGTAGTGTGGCTGCTTATTTTGAAGTTCCACAGGGTCTTCTCGTCTTATGTGTTTATCCCTGCTTTTGCACAGGGAGATCAATTTCACCGATTGCCTGTAAGAGACAGTTAAGACCTCGTTTAGCCATTCATACAGGTCTCGATTTATGAGACAATTGATTGCGCTACCTTTGCACGGTTAGGATACCGCGGCCGTTTAACACTAGGTCACCGGGCAGGCATCACCTTCAATACTTGTTTGTCGTTTGCTGAAGGCTATGTTTTTGGTAAACAGTCGGGCCTTGTGTTTGCCTAGTTCCTTTTACAGGTTTTAATCTTTCTTAATGGACGCTCCTCTGTCGGGTTAACAATATACCTGATACTCTGCTTGTTTGATTAGTCGTATCTTGGTGATTTGTTAATAATGTATAGATGTAAGCTTGCGTCGTAGAGGGAGGACCCTGGTTACTCATTCTAGCATTAATTCTCCTATTTACGTATAGGTTAGCCTGTTAGTGATGAGGGAGTCATATTGTAGTTATATTTTTTGATCAGGGAGCTTTAACGCACTCTCTTTTGATGGCTGCTTGAAGGCCCACAATAATTCCTGTTTAGGTTATTTATCCGCTCGTAGAGATTGTATTCTTTTTTAAAGGAGCTGTACCTCCTTTAAATTGCCCTTAATTCGCTTCATTAGGGTTTGTAGATTTTTCCTTGGAGGAGAATTAAGAGTGAACTAAGATTCGTTTCACAGGCAACCAGCTATCACCCAGCTCGATTGGCTTTTCACCTCTACTAGTAAGTCATCCCACTCTTTTGCAACAGAGACGGGTTCGCTCAATAATAGCTGCTCACAAGTAGCTCGCATGGGTTTCGGGAAGGCAAACTTAAACTCATTTTGCTTGGTTTTTCTTGCTAGACCATTATGCAAAAGGTACAAGGGTTGATCTTTGCTATTTTTAGCTTAGTTATTTCATTATTATTTCATCTTTCCCTTACGGTACGTGATCTCTATCGCTCCAATGGGTGTCTTTTCTATCGCCTATACTAAGACTAGTAAATGCTTTAGTTTGGTGTATGGTAGTAGCTTTGTTATTCCAGGTCAATGTATATTGGGCTAGAATTTGGCATCAAGACGATCCGATATTATCAGATATCTTTCAGGTGTAAGCTGAATGCTTTTTTTAAAGCTACGTCTTGGTTGTCTAAGTGCACCTTCCGGTACACTTACCTTGTTACGACTTACCTCTTCTTTGGCTGGATAGCTTATTGATGTAATAAAATTTGGTCGCCTGCGAGGAGGGTGACGGGCGGTATGTACGTGTCCCAGAGCCGGCTTAAAGAGGGCTTGATTGTCCCACTTTACTGCTAAATCCTCCTTCTAGGGGCTATTTCATGCCCCTTTGCCGTAATGTTCTAATTTAGAAAATGTAGCCCATTGCTTCCATTCCATAGGCTATACCTTGACCTGTCTTGCTAGTGTAGGTGGACTATTGCGCTCACTGTTGAACCATCAGTAAGGGTGGGCTGTAGACGGCGGTATGTAGGCTGAATCTGGGCTAGGAATGGTTAGGTATATCGTGGATTATCGATTACAGAACAGGCTCCTCTAGGTGGGTTTGAGACACCGCCAAGTCCTTAGAGTTTTAAGCGTTTGTGCTCGTAGTTCTCGGGCGGATTCTAAGGTAGGTTGGTAGAATCAAGATTTAGGGCCAGGCATAGTGGGGTATCTAATCCCAGTTTGGGCCCTGGCTTTCGTGGATTTCAATTAATCGTGAGACTAAGATCTCCTTTGGTAGATGGTCTTATGGGCATCTTGGGCTTATTACAGCTCAGTTGCATTTTAATCTTAGTTACTCGGATATCATGTTACCACACTTTACGCCGTTAATGGTAATGTTGATTTGGGCCTCCTGTATGACCGCGGTGGCTGGCACAGGATTTACCGTCCCTTAAGTTTGCTATGACTAAGTCAAGTTTACACTCATTGCTTAATGTTAACTACTGCTGAGTACCCGTGGGGGCGTGGCAAGTGCTAGGCGTCTTGGGCTACAAATATGAGTGTGCCTGATACCTGCTCCTATCAACTTGGTTAAAGGATGTCTAGGGCGTCTTCACTGGAATGCGGATACTTGCATGTATATTTCTAGCAAAAACCAACAGTAAGGTTAGGACTAAGTCTTTTGTCCATAGGTGTTTGTGGCAGCCATCTTGACATCTTCAGTGTCATGCTTTATTATAAGCTATATGGAC